ATAAAGCAACGGAGCCATCATAGTATTTTTGAATTCCTCCGAAAGGAAGGGTGGTAAGTTGATCATTTACCGATCGGGGTCTGATCGATCCTATTTTTTATTTCTTTGATGGAAGGTAAGGGTCAATTTTATTGTAGAGCCGTATGCAATGCATAATGCCCGTACGGTTGTTCGATTCTATCTTTTTTTCTTGTTATTCTTTTATCTTTCTTTTATCTTTCTTTTATCTTCCCCTCATCATGAAAAAGAGAGAAACCTTTTATTATCTTATATCATCAGGGTAATGATCCATCAACCTGCTGGTTCTTTTTTTGAAGTAGCAACGGGAGAATTCATCCTGGAAGTGGGAGAACTGCTGAAACTACGTGAAACCCTGACAAGGGTTTATGTACAAAGAACGGGCAAACCCTTATGGGTTGTATCCGAAGACATGGAAAGAGATGTTTTTATGTCAGCAACAGAGGCCCAAGCTTATGGAATTGTTGATCTTGTGGCGGTTGAATGACAATAACCTGGATTTCGCGTCAATTCTGAAATGAACCCTGCCGAGTTGAATATTATTATTCTATGGAATCTTTTTTATTATTCTATTGAATAAAAGTAATTCATAATCATCCGGTTAGGATCGATCTAAACCAGCCCATTATGTATATGATTCAACATGCCAACGATTAAACAACTTATTAGAAATACAAGACAGCCAATTAGAAATGTCACAAAATCCCCCGCGCTTCGGGGATGCCCTCAGCGTCGAGGAACATGTACTAGGGTGTATGTGCGACTCGTTCAGATCATGAACTAGAACAAAGGAAAGAGAACAATGTTCGAATATCAATGATCAAATAGGATATAACGGAAAAACAAACTATATTTCCTATCTAAAAATGGATGATATCCCTTTTATTGTGTATGAAATTTATGGTTTCTGTTGGTGTAAATCCACTCACCTCAATTCAAAATGAGAAGCAATTCTCCATTGGTAGCAAATGGTTATCCATTAAGCGGAGGAAATCTTAGTTAACATAGACCCCTCTTGCAAGAACGGACTAACAGGGTCAGCTACCCAGCCAACCTTCATAATTAAATACCGTTACTGTATAGGTAGAGCTTGTTGTGAAAGACCTATTACTGGATAATTCATGGGTAGAGCCGAAGAATGTGAACTATACAAGTTAGCAATAACATTGATTAAATGAAGTAAAGGCTCCGGTGTATAGAGAAGACCTCACCGTTTAAGAAGTAACCATAGAAACGATGGAATCCACTATTTCTTTATCATTACTTTGATTTTTTAATACCTAGTATAGTACAATTTCGTATTTCGAGGTGAAATGCCTCGAAAAAAGAAAAAATAGTGGTTGGGAAGGTTATAGTAGCCAAAGCCATTGGAATTCTTAGTTTATACATTGGAAAAATCAGTTTTGTTATTAATATACTAGGAAAGGGGCAAAAGAATAACTGAAAGAAAGGAAATCTAGGAAATCTATTAGTTATTCGTTAAAGTTTCATTTATTCAATGACCAGAATTAGACGGGGATATATCGCTCGGAGACGTAGAACAAAAATTCGTTTATTTGCATCAAGCTTTCGGGGGGCTCATTCAAGACTTACTCGAACTATTACTCAACAAAAAATAAGAGCTTTGGTTTCGGCTCATCGGGATAGGGATAGGAAAAAAATAAATTTTCGTCGTTTGTGGATCACTCGAATAAATGCAGCAATTCGCGAAAGGGGGGTATGCTATAGTTATAGTAGATTAATAAATGATCTGTACAAGAGACAGTTGCTTCTTAATCGTAAAATACTTGCACAAATAGCTATATCAAATAGGAATTGTCTTTATATGATTTCCAATGAGATCATAAAAGAAGTAAGTTGGAAGGAATCCACCGGTTAAACGGAGTTGCCCGGAGAATGAACTCCGGGAAGGTCGAATAAAAAAGAAAATAAAAATGAATAGAATATGATAAAATATGAGAAAAGAAAGTCGTCAAAATAAAAATGAATCAACACGTTCAATAAAAAAATTTATTCTTCCCAGATTCTTCTTTTTTTTCTTATGACACGAGAATTCAATCCGGATTCTTGGATTTTGACCACAAAATAGAAATCCGCGTTTGAGTTCGGATGGGGGTTTGAATTCAAGTTAATAAAGAGTAAACCTATCTTTTTCTGGCTCTAAGACTAGGAGTTCTAGTGGTCGACTCAGTTCTTTCAAATTGTTTCTCATTATTAAGAAACGGTAACAAAGATAAAATACGAGCTTGTTTTATAGCAATAGTAATTAATCGTTGTTGTTTCAAGGTCAATCTATTTACTCGTCTAGATAATATTTTTCCCTGTTCACTAATAAATCGACTAATTAAACTCATGTTTTTATAATCAATTCGATCCCCCGATTGGATCGGGGGCAAACGCTTACGAAAAGATCGCTTGGATTTAAGAAAAGTTCGCTTGGATTTATCCATGGTTTGGTTAGTTTATTTCTTATCCCTAAAAT